TTCTACGTCACTAACCATACATTTTACTTCCCAATCTTTCAGCCTCCTATAGTTCGTTCACGGAGGCAACTCGATTCGATATGTCCACTAGCAGATCGAACCAAGGGCTTATAGTTTAATCGGTTCAAACGCACCGCTCATAACGGTGATATTGTAGGTTCGAGTCCTACTAAGCCTATATTCTGGAGGACCAAAGTGATAAAAATTGGACTAAAATAATTTACAAGGATGCGTAAAAACGCTGCGCGTTTCATCTACTCGGTAGAATGTTTACGAAGCACCCGCAGCTTGGGAGCCGGAAATGTTAAAGGTTATTCTGAACTTCGTTACAATATAGTTTTTGTCCCTTAACAAAACGAATGAAAGCCGTGAATATAAAGTGGAACGATAAAAGCGCCTAGTGCCGCAACCGCCAAAAGGCGTAAGGCCCACGGCGTAGAGAGTCATTCTAAAAATATATAGTGGAGATAAGAGTGGATAAATCGCGATACGCTCTGTTTACGCTTTGCTCTTCAGGTTATTGTTGTCTTTCATTAATTCATTATCATCAAATTACATAATGATAAATCTTTGGCCGAATTCTCTGGGTGTATAGCTTAATTGGTAGAGCATTAGGCTTTTAACTTAATGGTCGCAGGTTCAAATCCTGCTATACCCAAATATTTGGTTCCCCGGAATCGATCAATCATGGCAGTTCATCTGTACATCAAAATATAACATTGTACTTTCGGGGAGGGCTCGTCTAGTACAAGTAATTACGTTAAACTCGGAAAAAATATTTTTTGTTGCGGCTCTTAAGCTTAGAAGTTCAAAACGCCTTCTTGCAAATCAAAGAAAATCCTAAACTTAAAGAGGCTTTGCCTTTTTTTATACGGAGAGAGAAAAGTTAAGTAGGTGTCACTAAGTTTATCATATCATATAAAGAGAAGGCGTAGCCTTCGGGCACCTCTTTAATTATCTTATATTATACAGTCTGCAGTAATCCTACAGTGAAGGCTATGTAAATCCATGGTTCTCGTTATTCAAGTATTTTGACACTTCTTTTCCTCCAGCTTGTTTAAGGTCGGTGTGAGTGACTTTCACACTTATTTCTGTGCTCCTGGAGAAGTGCACCTTTCTTTGGCACCCGCCTTGCGCAATATATCTATATCAGGCCGAAGGCGCAGATTTTGTTTTTTAATTGCTTTCCAAGTTCTGTGTTGTTCTGTCCTTGCTATTTTGTCTTGCAAGTTATACTCTGTTCTGTATAGAATGGAGGCTGCAAGGTAAGAGCGTATACGAGCAAAACCAGGCTAAATTTGGGAGCTGTTAACTTGATGTAAGGGGATTATCGAGAAAAGAGTAAAAAGAAAAAAGTAAATTCATCTTTTGTACTAGTGATACCATAGATAAGAATATCATATATATATATATATATATATATTTATCATATATATATATATATTACTCGAAAATATTCCTTTACTCCAGTTCATCAGGAGTCCACTCTGATCCTCGATCCGAGGCGAATTTCCATTATTTTCAAGTTCCTAAGTCATATTAAATATACGCCACCATCTTAATACATGAGATACCCGTCTCTTGAATTGATAATTATTGCGAATATCAACAAGACTCTTGGAGTAGAAAAGTTCGCAAAAAGCGAATACGAAAGTCTTATTAGTATCTTCTACCAATCGATAAAGAATCATGACTATTGCGGCTAATAATGTTGTACTAGGGAAATAAAGATTTAGACCGGTATTGGTAAAAAAAAATATGACGAAATTGAAAAATAATGATCATAAATCTAAATGGCTATATATTTGACCTAAATTTGACAATAAATAGATTTATTTTATGAATCAAGATCTTAGGTTTTATTTAATGTAGTAATAAAAATGAAACATAAATTTATTAATATGAGGGCACAGTGGGGTGTTACTCGCCACATTAGGAAATTAGACATATAAAGAACAAGGACACTCATTCAGCATAATTCTTTTTCACAACTTGAATAAAACATTACAATTAATTAATAAATTGATTACATTAAATTTGTCATAATATAATTAGTTTTTTTATGCTTTGTTGAATTAATATTTTCTTGCCATTACCTCCGGCGGGGCGGGGCGGGGCTCCGCCCCCGAATGGACTAGGTCCTTGGAGGGCAGAGCGAGTAGGTGCTTAAGTGGCACTATCTGCTAAGATGTCTAAATGCTTTCCTTGATAGCCGGAAGTTCTGAGAAAGTGTGAAATGCTGGAGGGCTTTTGACCATCCATTCAAGTGTCGTTGAATTCTGTTCAACAGCCCAAGGACTTGGAGCACACTTGTTCTCACTAGTTAGAGTAGAAAAAACCACTACGAAGAAACAAAAGATTCCTATTACAGAAACATACGAGCCAAAACTACTAAAGGCATTCCATCCAGCGTAAGCATCTGGATAATCTGGAATGCGACGTGGCATACCTGCAAGACCTAGAAAATGCATAGGAAAGAAAGTCAGGTTCACACCAAAAAAAGTGATCCAAAAATGAATTTGACCTAAAGTTTCTGGATATTGAAGACCAGTTATTTTACCTATCCAATAGTAGAATCCTGCAAATAGAGCAAAAACAGCTCCCATAGAAAGAACATAATGGAAATGTGCAACCACATAATAAGTATCATGTAGAGCGATGTCCAGCCCAGAATTGGCCAATACTATTCCGGTAAGAGTAGAGTAGGTGCTCTTACTCGCGTGGGGGTCAATTCTGGGTTTCCTTTGCGCTTTTAGTGCACCTCTCTCGTAACCGTACATGATAGTTTTCCCATCATACGGCTTGCATGCGCGTTTAATTCTTTCACAACTTGACACGGGTTCCATAGTCTGTACCAACGTGTAGGACGAGGCTGCCGCGCCTTTTTTTTTACCTGAGAGCCCGGAGAAAGTTTCCATGGTCGACTCTTTCGCGGTCGAGATTGCAAAGGGATATTTGCTTTCTGTCGAGCAATAATGAATGGTCATCATCTCGTTTATTTGTGAAATGTCCTTGTCGAGTTGGTCCAGCTTGCGTATGTGGTGAATCTTTACCGGTCCGGAGTCGTTGACTAGATATGGCGGGATCAAACTTTTTTCTAAGTTCCATAAGCTAGGGGGGATTTTTCTCAATGATTGTGTGCTCTTATGGTTTTGGCTCAGACTCATATTACTGCATGATTAACCTCTGACTGAGCGGGTTCGTTTTACTTGTGGGACTCGCGTAAAATTATTGAGATATAACCACTTCTGGCACTTCTGGAGAAGCGCTTTTTCTTTCGCTCTAATCTGTTCTATTCTGGTTGTAGAGCGTTCGTCCAAGCGCTTTCTCATCTCAGTATTGCTCGTTGTTCTTTCAAGAGTTTTTTGTAGACTGGTCTTGTATTCAACCGCATACCCTGCGCTAAAATTTTCGTATGTTTTGAGGCTCTTCGTTGCCGAAGTTCTTTAGTCAGAGTGCTAACACAACTGCTCCTGATCACGACTTTTTTAAGTAATCTGTTAGTCGATAGAACTTGTCAGCGAACGAATAAGTAGTTGCATATTCCTTTATAGTATTATTGTCCCAATCATCTATAGAACGATCTTTTTCCCTCGAGGGCCACTATGATAAGCGGCGGGCATTTGCCTCCCACGAAACGCTTCATACCTGCTCCAATTTGGAAGCATTCTGAGCAGAGTTGTTTGATAGTTTCCTTTATTCATTCTTTCGTCAATGACGTCTCAGTCAAGGGACGGCATATTTCGCTTCGGGATGGACTTAAGACATTTGTATGTCAACTCGATCAGGTCTTCTTCAATAGAAAACCTGCAAAGGTTAAGGGTTGCCTCTGTTGTTGTTAAAAATGGAATGCAGTTCTTTCGCTACCAGATTGGCTATACGCCTGACTAGTGAAGTCCTCACACGCCTGCGCGCCTGGCCCGCGTAGTAAGGGTATAGCAAAAATATTTTTGCGAACCTTATTTGTTGAGGGCCTCCTCAGCAGAGTGAAGCGGTGAGTCACCTGCTGTCCCGTGCTTTACAAGAATGGCGTCATCCGGTTAAGGTGTCGGGATTGGTAACTTCAAGTCCTTGCGGGTAAGGTATATCGCGATTGCTTGCACCTTACAGCTATCTACTATAAGTATAAGGTCTTCTTCGAGAGAGTTGACGCGTTGACCCGGTAGGGGGTCCGCCGGGCTCGCCTCCCGTTAGTGTAAATTACCTCGTCGCTTCTGGTCCCTTCCGTCGCCCTTTTAGGGTTTTACCTTTCGGAAGCCCCCAAAAAGGGGTTTTTTCACCCTACTTCTTTTTGCTTCTGGGGTCTCCCCTGAACGTCAACTGGAGAGAGAATACGTCTGACTGTCGCCATCCTTTATCGGGGTTATGGCGAAGTGAACGTCATCCATTCCGGTTAGCACGTCGCACCCCCCTACAGTAAACAAAGAGATAAATCCTACAGCAAATAACATGGGTGTTTTGTATTGTATTGAACCTCCCCACATGGTAGCAATCCAACTAAAAATCTTTATCCCAGTAGGCACAGCAATAATCATGGTAGCCGCAGTGAAATAAGCACGTGTATCAACATCTGATCCTACAGTAAACATGTGGTGTGCCCACACAATAAATCCAAGAACTCCAATACTAATCAGGGCATACACCATGCCTAAATAACCGAAGACAGGTTTTCTTGAAAAGGTAGAAACTATATGACTAATGATACCGAATCCTGGCAAAATTAGAATATAAACCTCAGGATCGGGATAGATTTTGCCGTTCCCAGCAAAGCCCCCCACAGAACCCAGCGAGCTCTTCTCAAAGCACTGGGCTCTTCACGGAATATGCCTATAATCTATGTCTAGTAAGTCGTCTATCCTCGAGAATGTTTTGTAACAAGACACCAAGAATGCACAAGGGATTTGTGCAACAAATTCCCATTACCATGATGTACTTCCGGGTTATTATAAAAAGGTCGCAGGTTGTGAATTTCCAGATTAGAGCTGGGCAAATAACCTAAACCTTGACCGCATACGGAACACATGCCCTTCTGACGGATGAATAGCCTGCTAAATTCGGTACCTTTCTCGTCAATCACAAGAATTTCCCGATAGCTTTGAATCCGAAGGTTCCATTCGTCAAAGGGAGTTGGATCTATAAAAGGATTACCTAAATCATGAGATACTCGGAACATATGAGCAGGAACTTCTTTTACCATAGACGCAAGGAGTTTTATCCATACCACGTCGGCACGACGTTGTTTGGCATCTACATTAGGTTTGGTCCAAGTAGCATGCAAGTCCCAGAGTCTGTCACAGGGGGGGGAGGACACCCCCACCCCCTGATAGAATCGTGAGACCAGTCTGGGGCGAGAGGTTTTAGGGAATTTACGATATAAATATCGCCAGCTTCGATGCCAGATCCAGTGATCTAGCATACTGAAGGTACGAAGGAAGTTGCCGATCCCAAAGTAGTTGCCCCAACCATGAAGAATCGGATTTACCAATTTTATTATTTGGTAAGGAGAGAGATCTATATTTTCAGAAAAGACATTTTTTATTTTACATTTCAACGACATTATCCTATTGGGACTAGGATAAACGTAGAGGCCTACGCGAGTGAACTTTCTTACTACCTTACATAGGGAAGTGACTTGGCTATGAGAGAAAGCTCTACCGATTTTGTGAAATATGAAGCCGATAAAATTAAATCTCTCTCCAATTTTCCACGGAAATATGCGGGTTTTTTCTGACGACAATTGGAGGCCACGTTCCCTCAGGAAATTTTTTGCTTTTTCGAAAAATCGTTCCACTAATCTTTCGTCATTAATAATAATGACAAAGTCATCGGCATACCTGATGAGCCGGACTAATTCTGTTCTTTCGGTCTGGTGAAGAAAAAGAGACCTATGGCTTTTCCTTTCGATCCATTCTGTCCTTTTAGGGTCAGTCATAGTGATACAGTGTCCGCTAGTTATTCTACCTTCCAAACCATCCAAGGCAAAGTTCGCGATTGAAGGTATGATACCGCGGAACGAGACTTCAAGTTCCCCTCGATATTCGATTGGACTCTGAAGCCATTCTTCGAGTACATTATCTGTACTACTAGGCATAGGAAAATTATCTAGGACCCATCGGTGAAATATTCGGCCGGAGAAGCCTTTTATATTAGCATCAATCACCCATTTGGAAACAGAATATTTACTCTCTTGTTCCCTTTTCTTGTTGCGAACCTTGCACACCCTTTCTCTCCCTGTGTTTAGTATGAAAGCAATTTCACCTACCGCCATGTGTACGCATTTTCCCTTGCGAGATCCAAAGCTATACTTGTCGGCAAAGGGTTCCGTTACAGGTTCAATAGCTAATTCGAACAAGTGCTGAACGGTCCTGTCAAATATTGTGGGTATTCCTAGCAGTCTTTCACCACTTCTTGGTTCAAAGATTGAAACATGGCGAATGGGTGAGCTCTTGTAGTTCTTTAGATTAGTCCAGGAGATACGACGAACTAGACTGATCCGGGAAAAAGCTTCTAGTATTTCACCATCGACTCCCTGAGTTCGACTTCCAGAAGTATAATATAAATTATCTACGGCAATTATTCGAGAGGTTAGTTGAGTACAGATTTCAAGCATGCAGTCTCTTAGGAGCGGGTTTCCGAGTCCCAGTGTGGCTGCTAAGAGAGAGAGGATCTTTTGTTGGTTCTCGACTAATTGATGGATAGCCGGAAATTTATTTCCCAACATTGGCCACCGACCCTCGTTCATGATGACCGCGGCTTTCTTAGCGATAATCCGTGATCTTTTCCGAATCTCCTTCCATTCAGCGAAAAGACTGTCTGTAGATCCTGGGCCATTAGAGAAGCCACGTCTCTCTTTCCACGTGAAACGTTTCGGCATTACCCACATGTTGTTATTATTGCGTACAGCCTTACGTCTCATCTCACCCTGTGATGGCATCATTGACTTGGATATATCAACAATGTCCAGTTGAATGGAAATGCTAATTTTGACTCTTGAAGAGAATTCCATCACAGGGGCAATGCTACCAATAGAATATCCGTCTTTTCGAAAGATGTTGGGTCTCGGGTGGTCCGCCCGGGCAAGGGCCGAAGGCTTCTTGCACGCAACGTGTGGAATCTCACCCTTAAAAGAAGGGAGGGCACACTCCAATCCCAAGAGATCCCTACTATTACCGGGGTCTAACCCAAAAGAGTTTGGAACTAAAGGAAAAGAAAAAACGCCCCTTTTTATGGCACCATTCTCTACCCTTCTCATGATATCGACTCCCAGACATCCCACCTCCTCATTGCTAGTTATCCGCATTCTGAGCAAATAGTTTATTCCAGGCACAGAACAGCTGTGCTCGCCTAGGTAGCGCTGTAAGGGCAGCGTACCACCTTTTCTATTGGTGCAATCGCGCCCATGACCGAAAAACCAAAATAGATGCTGGTATAAAATTGGATCTCCTCCTCCTGCAGGATCAAAAAAGGTTGTATTAAAGTTCCTATCAGTTAGTAACATGGTAATTGCCAATCTATCCATACACCTTTGGCCGGTAGAGCCCGATAAAAATCGATCTTTTTTCATGCCGATGTGGTGCGTGCACAGTTTGGACTATATCTTCATCTCCTCTTGATCATACCCACTTCGATACGCGCAATATCCCTTTGGCCCACATCGGTCAGATTTTATTCGTGCAAGACATGTATGAAATTTTTTTTCTTCTATTTTGCTCGCAAACTAAAGGGGTAGCGTCTTTGACCACGAGGCCGAAGGATCTACAAACGCTATGATCATGCATCCATCACTCTAGATCAAGTCGGCCGATTAGGCACCAAAGTTTTGTTCGCTTAGATGGCAAAGGTAGGTTTAGCCAGAGATGTTTGACGTATAGTCTCTGAGGGTGAAGCATCATGGTTCGTTCCCTGCTGATTGTCTTTCTTTGCAGAGTTCCCAGCATATAGTCAAATCCAACCAAGACATCGCTGCCTCGTCAAGCGCAAATACACCTGCCAATACTGGAAGAGATAGTAAAAGTAGAAATGCTGTCACTAATACGGACCACACGAATAGAGGTAATCTATGCATGGTCATTCCTGGCCCACGCATGTTGAAAATAGATAGGGGTCAGTCTATGCTGCCCTCCGAGCCATACATGACAATCTTTTGTCATACAGCTCTCACTCAGAAGACTTCAATTGCTGAGATTCTTGTATCAGGTGCGTCTCTAGGGATGTGTTACTTGATAGAGGCTTAGGGCTGATAATATGATATTATCTGCATTTCCTAGCTTCTTTGTATGATACGCTCCGTGGTAAGCTTCATCTGCTTTCTTTATATGCTCTGGGCAATCAAGGTAATCTTATTTTTTTATTCAAATCTTTGATGTCGAAAATGAAAACTACAAAATCCTCAGTGTATTTTATGTAGCTTGATCGTCGAAAATCAGGATGATCCATTACATCATATTTAGAATGCTTACTCACCTCTATTGGCATAGCTCCCGGGTCTGCTAGATCATGAGAATAATTTTCTTTCATACGTAATAATTTGTAGGTATAAATTTTGCGTCTCGTAACACCTTTTTTGAATCTGTCTCCCATACTGAGCATGAGTTGTCTAGTTCATGAAAAACTATATTACCTAATAGTAAAATTGAGAAGCATTTTTGGGAAATAACCGAATGTGAATGGACACTACTTTATAGATCGAAATAACTTACTTTAAGGGTTTTTATAACAAATTCTAGTGTCTATTGACATATATCACTACGACCCCATTCATGATAATGCAGTGTGGTATCCTGTCGAAGCACTTGGATATGTCACACCTTGAATTACCCGAAAATGGTAACTGCTGAATAAATCACAGTGCCAAGTGACATGATTCATCTAGTCCGGAGCTTTATATAAATTATTTTTCCCAATCTAGATGAACCATAGCGCTTTTTGCATTATATTGTATAGCAAGATCTAGGAGCCTGTTATTATTCTTATTAGGTTCGGATTTGCCGCATATTAATTTTCGATCCGGCGCTTGCCGTATACATTCGTTCTGCGAGTTCGAAAAAGCGGTTCCTATGCAATCTGGAGTTAGATTATCTGATCTTCTTTCTGCAAGACCAATAAAGAAGCGAGTAATGTTCCCCAGCGTACCTTGAATACCATCATAGCAGTAAACCAGATCGGATCTGATAAAATTTTTATCAGTTCATTATAGCGTACTTGGTTATTTTTACAATCGTTTACCATCTTTTTAGTATATGTACTGGCGTCGCTCTGTTAATCATCCTTCTATTTCTTCGAAGAAGCCCGCTAGAGAAACTTTTTTTACCTGAAAACATATGAGAAAGAACTATGGATCGTTTTCTGACTAGTCACCTTTGTGTTCTGGCTGGGTTGCTTTCCTTCCCCTCGCTACTACGAGACCTCTGAGCCCGCGCATCAGTTGTCGTATGATGTGAAGCGGTTACTTCCCGTGGTTGCTCTATCTTCATGTTCTCTCTCCGACTCTTGTCAGAGCCTTCAGTAGTTTAAGGTCCTTGCACACTCGCCTAATTGCTCAGGCCGGTTCCTTATGTTGGAATCACTTGTGGCTGTCCGACAACCATGACTGTTCACTACATCAGTCAAAGCTTTCGCCCTGATTCCTTACCGGGTTACTTTGCCACACATATACCGGTGCATTCTGCTCGGGATATGTAGCCTTTTTAAGGCAGTGAGTGCGTCTCAAGTTAGTTAACCTGACCTGACCACCCTGCTTAAGGGATACACCACCAAAGGGGCAGTCCCCCTTTTGGCCTCCCCATTGACCAACTGCTCGCAAACATGATGGATTATTGACCCAAAATGCCGCATTGGCCTGCTTTCATGTATTTCCTTAAGGAAGTCGGATATACATGTAGAAATATGGATATTATTCCTAACTGAAAACGAGCCTCACACAGCGCACTAGTGATAAAATTGATAGAACCTAAAATGGAGGAAACACCCGATAAATGAAGACTGGAAATGGCTAAATCAACGGATCCCCCGGAATGACTGGTTATACCACTTAAGGGCGGATAGACCGTCCATCCGGTACCAGCGCCTACTTCTACCAGAGCAGAACTTAAGAGAAGTAACAGTGACGGTGGTAACAACCAAAAACTAATGTTATTTAATCGTGGAAATGCCATATCAGGTGCACCTATAAGAATCGGAACAAACCAATTACCAAATCCACCTATCATCGCGGGCATGACCATAAAAGAAATCATTAAAAAAGCGTGAGCTGTTATTAACACATTATAAAGTTGATGATTTCCGCCAAGAATTTGATTGCCGGGCTGTGCTAATTCCATACGGATTAGTACTGAGAAGCATGTACCCATAACTCCGGCAATGGCACCAAAAATGCAATATAGAGTCCCTATATCTTTGTGGTTCGTAGAAAACAGCCATCTCTGTGCAGAATTGTTCATTTCAGAACTCCATCTTTCAATAATACCATGCTTTGTTGAACTAGTTTTGATTGATGCTCTCGCAATTTGTAAAAACGAAATTCGTCACAAACTGTTTCGCGAAAACAAGTTACTATTTTCTCTTGTAAACTGCTGCGAGAATGCTCTTGAATAGCTAACAGTGTTTTTAATTTCTGCTCCACCTGTTGGCATAACACAGCTTGTACTGTCCGTTTGCACTTAGGTGCACAGCGCGTGAGCAGATCATTTATACAAGATTCTCCAATCATTTGCGTACTTGAACGCAAACTCGTACTACGTAATTCATGTTGTTTCTTTAACTCGGATAACAGAGCTTCTTGAGAACTCATCAATTGCTGTAATTCTGAAAGAAGAGCTTCGCTTCGCGCATCAAAAGTAGCTTTTAAAGTTTCACCAAAGGTTTTTTGACTAAATATAACAAAACCTACAAAACTTAGAGCTACAATAATTTCTTCATTATAAATTAAGATTTGTTTTGAACTTAAAACACTGAAAATTAAAATAGCAAATATGACCAATTCACGCATTCGTATTTTTCTTTTTTCCCGGCCCGTTCTTGATATTCACTAGGGTGTTCCTTTGTCCGCGTAGAACATAAATTTTATTAAGAGCAGTGGTTTGACGTGAAGCTAAAGAAGTGATATGATAAGTAGAGGGACTTATAATTGAAAGTGCGTTTTTTTTGATTACTTGTGAGACACTAATCTCTCCTAAGGAACATACATAAGATTTATTCATTCGTTTTAGTTGATTAGCATTAAAGCTTTTTACCATTTCGTTACACCACTTGGATGCTCCAGATACACCTGAGTACAGATAGGATATACTGGTATCAGAGCATTCTTTGAAAACAACATCTTGTTCAACACTGTAATCGCTCAGCTGCTCTATGCCTACATTTTGATTTTGATGCGAAATCAGCTGTTTCCGTAATTTGAGAATGCGACTTATTTTGGGTAATCCATCATTATATAATAATACATAAAAGGCCATATAAAACACACATAACCAAACAAATTGCGTCAAATACGTAAATTGATCTAGTTGAGGCATTTTCTTTCACTTTTTCTTTGCCGATTCAAATACTTATTGAATCACGAGAGAAGAAAAAAATTTTTCTTCTTGAGCCTTTAATATTAAAGCTCTTTAAGCAAAACCTGGCAAACGGGCTGCAGATTTTTATGGAAAATTGAAGACAGAAAAGTTCATAGAAAAACTAGAGTCATGACTAAAATATATATATATATTTTTTATTATTGGCATTCTACATAACGCAGAGCGAACATCACGATTGTTTTAAAATATTTTTTAAGATTATAGATAGATAGGCTAACTAGATAGATAGGCTAACTAGATAGATAGGCTAACTAAAAGCTACTAGTATTTCCACTACTCTTCACTCCATCATCAAGGTATCGAATTTACACGTGGGTATATCCCCCACATAGAGGTATGGAGCGATGCTTGTAGCCACCAGCATTAATCGGTCAGTCATTTTCATGATGACATCCTTTTTTTAAAACCTAGTTCTTTCGTTGCTCTGCGTTAACACAACAACAAAATTTAATTACTTGCCCGGCCTTGGTCTCTGAGTCTAGAATTGTTTGTGACGGATCGTTCCGTATTTTCACGTGTTTTCCCAGTGTAGACTTGAGGCTTTGGGCCTAAGCGCTTTAGGCTTTGTTTGGTCTTTCGGGTCGTAAGAACCATGGGAATAAGGTTGGAATTTTTATTTTTTCCCTTTTCGATCTTTTCATATTTATGAAAAAATGTGTTTTTTTTCGTGTTTCGCAAGTGTTTCCGCTTTGCGTTTAAACGCTCTATGTGTTCTCGATGTGCTCTTGCCGGCGAAGAATAATCTAGTTTGCCATCACTAATCTCTTTTACCACGATATTGCCGATTTTCGAGTTCATGTTCAAAATGGATAAGCTTCTCCATTGACTATGAAATACTTTTCTATTTCTGCGAAGACTCTTTGGAAGAAAAGCTATATGACCTGCGATTGCTACGGCATAACCTCCTTTGACTGAATTCAAAATAAACCCTTTAATCAAATTCCGATCACTTCGCCAAATTTTGGTAAGTTCAGTCCAAACTAGTTTACTTTTACATTTTCTCTCTAACGCTTTTGGCAAAAGCATTTTTGGTTCACCAAAAACTTCTACATCTTCAAGTCCCAAAATAAACCTCGTTTGTTTGGTTATTGACACTCTTTTCAGCTCATGTTGTAAACAAATTATTGGAGTTTTCAGCCCTGTATTCACCAATATCATGTTTTGTCGTAATTTTTTGACCGAACATTGTATAGCGCTTCCGCGTAATGGATTCAAACTAGAATTATATTGGGGAAATAGTTGAGTAAAGCTCATTTTGCTTCTTTTTTTTTTTAGTATCTACTTCATAACTCGATTCAGTTGCTTATAGAGGCTTTCAGACCACGCTGCGTTTCCATACTCAGTTTCATGAGAAATGCAATTACATAGTAATTGCTAGAGAGCGGAGCGAAATTCGGGCCACAGAAAAAATATGGGTTGTGCCCCCTCACAGAGCTGTACGTGATATTCTCGCACCATACGGCTTTTTGCTCGAAGCCACGAAAAAAAAAGTATAGATTTTTTTATGTCGATATCATCAATTTTTTGTCACTAGTCGGCTTATCTTGCCATACTAGTCCACTTAGATGGCCATAAGAGAGTCCGATAGCGTCGCCGCATAATAGACACGCGACCCTTGACTAGTGAGGCCTAAGAGGCTGCGTGCGAAGACTGTGGCCTTTTATTTTATTATTCTATTCCGCACTAAAAGTGGCTAAGTAACATAAAGGTAATGTATTGGATTGCAAATCCTAGAAAGATGGTTCAAATCCGTCCTTAGCCTACTATCCTTCCAATTCTACCCAAAAAGTGCTGCACTTATTTATTATCCAAGGTCAAAAACCTTGATCAACCTCTGTACTTAACCGCCAGACGACGCGAACAACAACCGGCCAAACGCCTGGGGCCGAAAAAAGGGATATTGTTTTTGGCAAAACCTGGTTCCAGATTTCGAGGTTACTCTTCATTTAAGGAAAACAGCAGAATGAACAAAATATATATATTTTTATAGAGCAGCCCCCGGGAACGAAGCAGGCTTTTCACTGCGAGAGCGACTTTCAGATCACTTTATTTCCCCAAGATCTGATGATTTAATCTAAAGCTTCACTCTATTGTGTTTAGAAGTGGATTTGAACCACTGACACAAGGATTTTCAGTCCTTTGCTCTAACCACCTGAGCTATCTAAACAGAAATGAAAAAGGAACTATGTATAATTCTAGTTCGTTGGTTCTTCAAAAATTACTAAGTATAAATGCATATCTGGGCCATCGAATACCTACTTCTGATTTTCAAGGATATTTATACGGATTTAGAAATGAAATGGCTATTATTAATTTGGAAAAAACACTTATTTGTTTACGAAGGGCTTGTAATTTGATCGAATCTATTATTCGTGCAAAAGGCCATTTTTTATTGGTAAATACTGATCCAGAATATAATAAAATAATTCAACAAATGGCGAAGAAGACCAATCAGAGCTATATCAATCATAAATGGATTGGAGGGTTTTTAACCAATCGAAAACATATGAAAAATGTACAAAAACACTTTCAGAATTTTTATGCGCATTCCAAATTTAAAGATGCCTCTACATCGTCGCCCTTCGATCTTTTTCCACATTTCAGAAAAATGCAAAAATGTTTTGAAGGAATCATGACACACGATATTCCAGATTGTTTGGTAATAATGAATGCGCATAAAAATTCTATGGCTATACTTGAAGCTAATCAATTACAGATACCTATCGTATCTTTGGTGGATTCTAATATTTCAAACAGATTACAGAAATTAATAACTTATCCCATTCCAGTGAATGATGATTCTATACAGTTTGTATATCTATTTTGCAATTTGATCACGAAAACAGTCATTTTTTCACAAAGTGCTTGGCCACTCTCGCGAAAGCCCTCAAATCGAGACGGCAGGCTGTAGCTCAAAAAATATATATATATATATATATATATATATATATATATTTTTCGGATTGAAAAATTAAGAGAAAAAACCTTGAAACTCTTTCTGAAATTGTTTTATCAACAGATTGTACTTAATTTATCTACACTAATTACGACTTTTTCTGTATTTCTGTCATATATCGTAGTCACGCCCTTAATGATAGGCTTTTCTAAAGACTTCTTATGTCATTTTCATCTAGGTCTAATTTGGATTCGTTTATTGTTCTCCTTTCTTCCCGAACGTTTTCTTCAGAATGATTTTGAAGATGGTACACTTGAATTGTATTGTTCAAGCGGCTATTGTTTGCAAAAAATATTACTTTCTAAATTGCTAGGTCATTGGGTCCTTCAAATAAGTGCTGTTTCCTGTACTTTTCCAGTGGTACAACTTCCATACCAATTTGATCAGCTCAAAATGAATTGGTTCACCCTTATTATAGGAAGCCTGGTATTTACCCTTATGTGTGCTATTCATTCTTGTTTGGCTCTCGGAATAATATCTCATAGTGGTAGTAGTTTGCAAAATCTTACCACTTTACCGACTCTATTACCAGTAATCATTTTTTGCGCTTCTATTGAAACAGAATGGTTTCATGTTCTTTTATTAATGGGATATTTATTTTCGTCTCTATTTCTCTATCTTATTCTGATTTCTATTACTTTACGAAAGTTGATGAGTCAATAGAATTGCTTGCCGTTGTTGTGTCAAAGGGGTACACTAGTTTTTATTGATTCACTCATCGTAGATATTGTGGAGAAAATAAATAAAAGAATATGTATATATATATATATATATTCGTTTATTTCCCTTATGTATTTATTTTTTATACCATACTTCTATATACTGCCCAATTTACGGCAGAAAAAACAAGGGATTTGGCAAAGTTCGAGTAGGGAAACTCTATATGTTGTGGCCGGCTGCTCGGATAGAAAAGAGCCGGCTCTTTCTCAGCAGGCTTTCACGGAGCGGAGAGCAAATCAAGTGGGAAAAAAATGCTGCCGATTAGCACGAAATAATCCCATATTATTTTCTTAACCGTGTCATTTATGGATTATTATTTTATGATAAAACGTTAGAAAATCCCTATGTATTTTGAAATATTACGACCTTATTTAATCATGTTATGCTCTTTTTGTTATGCACGAATCCTTATTGGATTTTGTTGGTTCTTAACAGCGATGGCCATTTATCTAAGTATTTGGGTAGCACCATCCGATTTTCAACAAGGTGAAAATTATCGCATTATCTATGTGCATGTTCCTGCCGCTTGGATGAGTCTACTTATTTACATTGCAATGGCTATCAGCAGTGTGTTATTCTTATTAACAAAACATCCGCTTTTTCAGTTATTTTCCAAAAGCGGTGCTAAAATAGGTGCTTTGTTTACATCATTTACTCTACTGACCGGGGGTTTTTGGGGGAAACCTATGTGGGGTACCTTTTGGGTGTGGGATGCTCGTCTAACCTCCGTATTAATCTTGTTTTTTATCTATTTAGGTGTACTGCGTTTTCAACAGTTTTCTGTAGACGTTGCTTCCATTTTCATCTGTATAGGTTTAATCAATATACCAATAATTAAGTTTTCTGTAAATTGGTGGAATACATTGCATCAACCTTCAAGTATTAGCCAATTTGGTACTTCAATACATATTTCTATGCTCATTCCAATCCTGTTAATCCTTACTAGTTTTTTCTGTTTGAGCGGGATTTTTTCCATTCTAGAAACACGTCAATTTATTTTATCTTTTTCCAGGTTTTCCGTAGAGAATCAAATAAATCTGCAGAGCAACAATAGAAAACAGGTTTTTTTTTATACAGACAATAAAAAATTAAGTAAAAGCACTTAAAAAAAAGTGGATTTTTACTAGGTTTAAGCGGGTTCTTTGTGAGGCTTTTTTTCCAGGAAGTGGATAAAAAGTGGAGCGACGCTCTGCGTTAGAAAACGCAAAAAAAATATATTTTTTTGCCAATTACAAGCAAAATTTATCGAAATGTATAATGAACTGGGCCATTATTTTTTAGTACTAAGTATTTTCGTTACATTAACTTATGACAAAAGACCTGCGGCTGTTTCACTTTATTTTCTTCTTTCTACTACTTCCTTCTTTGGTATTTTGTTCTGCTACATTTCCTCCGATTTCTCTAATTATAATGTATTTACCAACTCAAATGCTAATGCGCCTTTATTTTATAAAATATCAGGAACATGGTCTAATCACGAAGGCAGTTTATTACTATGGTGTTGGATCCTAAGTTTATATGGATTCTTTTTGGGTTATCGGGTCCGACGCTGCAATGTTTCTAAACGAGGGCGCAGCAAAAATATATTTTTTTTTTGCAAACCACTAGTGGCTTTTTGCTTTGCTCCGCTCATGAAGAGAGAGAATAAACGATTCAGACGTCATTTGTTGCTCGGCACCATAAATCATAAAAGCTCCCAATCCAAAACAACAGCGCCCTCAGGTCTCGTTCAAGAGTCCTCGCATAAAAGATCAGAGAATGGTGCAAATGCGAAAAAAAATAAAAGGCCCATAAGACTTAAAAAGTGGAAAGAGTTTGAAAAAAAAAAATCTAGATTTTTTTTTTTGCTTTACGTTTTATGTAACAATCTAGATTCTTTATCTTCGGCACAAAGTGCAAACGATAAAGTTTCGTTTATTGATGAACGGCGAATTTATATGGGCATTGCTTTATTTTTTTCGATTTTTTTATCAGTAAGTTCGAATCCTTTTGTTCGAATTTCATTTGTTTGTACTAAATCACTTGCAGAATTAAATCCTGTTTTACAAGATCCTATATTAGCTATACATCCTCCTTGCATTTATGCAGGATATGTTGCCAGTGCTATTGCTTTTTGCTTATGTCTATCCAAAATAATGAATGCTATCCCTGCACTATACTTGCCAAAGCAGAGGGACAGCAAGGCCGGAAATAATAAAATGCTTGACGCTTTTCTCTTCCGCATAACAAATGAGCTGATGACCCAGGAGAATGCAAAAAAAATTATCAAAAATATATTCGAAAATCCCGGCTCTCTCCATCTCAGTTCTGCTTCTATCTCACTGCGCAATAGGAGCCTGCTCCTGCTTCAGTACTTGGCGGCGCTTCCCTTGCCTTGGCCGAAAGAGCGTCTGGATCTCATGAGGAGCGAGTGGACGAAGCGTATTATTCGTAAAAAAAATACTGCATTTTTGCATTTTGGTTGGACCCGCGGGGCGAATAAAGTGGTCTCTAATCCAGAATACCATGGATGGAAACAAATTCAGATTTGGATTTTGACATGTTGGTTTTTTCTGACCGTAGGTATATTGTTAGGAAGTTGGTGGGCTTATCATGAATCAGGTCGGGGTGGTTGGTGGTTCTGGGATCCTGTCGAAAATGCTTCTTTCATGCCTTGGATATTGGCTACAGCTTGTATTCATTCAGTAATTTTACCTAAATCGAATTATTGGACCCTGTTTCTTAATATGATTACTTTTTTATGTCGTGTTCTAGGAACTTTTTTCGTACGTTCTGGATTGCTAGCCTCCGTTCATAGTTTTGCGACAGATTCTACACGAGGAATCTTTTTATGGTTTTTTTTTCTCTCAATCAGCAGCATATCTTTGATGTTTTTTTTTCAAATGAAGCAGCAATTAAGACTAGTTGGCGCATTATTTGATTTATCATCGAACCAAGGCCTGACGGCCCCCAAGGCCGTGAACGAGATCTTATGGTATTCGCGACGAAGTATACACTCGCCTAGATTTACTCGTCTACTGAAGCTGATCGAGGGCGAAGAAGGCCATGACGAAGTAATTGGATACAAAGCAAGTAGAATGCATAGAGAAAGCTCAAGCCGGAGAGATAGAAAGATAGCTTAATTTCGATCCCATACGGTGAAACTTTTCCATTTGCTATGCGAAGGTTACGTGCCTTACGAGAGCTATGATTATGAAGTATCATACCGGAGAGCGCAAAGCTGAAAAAGATAAAATAAAGCCCTAAAATTGAAAAAAAGCACTCATATGCTTAAATTTTGAGTTTTTTATCTCGTATTCTTCTATTCGGAGAAGCAAAATCCTAGAAACAGATAGAGCAGATGGTCCAACTACAGAACTTTTTTCTCTCTCTCATCTTTATGGTTGTGCTTTGTGGTACGGCAGCACCTATACTATTTCAATGGTTGGTAAGTAGAGATGTTCCTACAGGTGCTCCTTTTTTTCATGGTACTATAATACCTATTTCTACCTCTTTATTATCACTTTTAGTTTATGTACATTCCAGGGGATTCATACGCTCTATAGACAACACGGAAAGGATAGTTTTGGTAAGAGCAAGATCCATTCTATTACCCAATATAATTGAGAAAAGCTTCCTAAAAACTAGAGCTAAAAATGCATTTTTTTTAGTCTTTATTCTTATCCTCAACTTTCTTATTCTCAAATCTATGGGAGATTTGTCATATTTAGAATCTTTCTGTGGTGTGCTTTGTTTTTTATTATTTTGTACATCTCTTCTATCGCCTAACAAATATAGGCGCGGTACATGGGCAAACAAGGAGCGTAGACTTGGAATAGAAGAAATGGAACCGCGTAGGCAGGCGCAGAGAAGAAAGCAGCATCAATCGCTTTCTCGGCCTAACAGAGAAAGAAGACAAAAAGATGGAGAGAGAAAAAATAAATCAAAAATATTTTTGATTTATTTGCTGCAATTTTTCAAAACTCTCAGCTTCAACGAAAAAGCCAAAATTTTGGCTTTTTATTCTCTGCTTGCTCTCTCGCAAGCTTATTTTTTTATTTCCGAAAATGAAAGCGCCGAGCATTTTGATCGGAATAGATTTTTTATTGTTTGCGCCTTACCAAAAAGACTGATGGATGTTGGTCATGACTTTTTAAAAGTTCCTATGACTATGAAAATTTCACATGGAGGAGTTTGCATCTTTATTATGGGTGTTATTCTGTCGTGCGACCCGGCAGCTTATGTGCGCGACCATTATCGTTCCTAAGCTCACGCCATGTAGGCGTGAACTCTGGTTGAATTCGGGTTTTAAATCCCGCCGCTGGGATGCTCAGTTGACTCTTGAACTTTGATAGGAAGACGGCTTCTTCCCAAATTGGTGCAAAAGGTTCAAGGACTTAGGATGGATGAACTAATGTGAATGGGTATAAGCTTCGTTGCTCAAAAACACCCAGTACTGACCACACTGAGAGATTTGCCAATGGCAATAAAGGCCGCAGGTAACGCTAATTGGCGAAGTGGCGTTAAGCATTCCCAGCGATACGAAAAGAGAGGTCGCGATGATATCATCTACGTTCGTACTGTTCCTCGTGGAGTAAATCCCACATCCAAAAATCTAACCAGGGAACGGGATAATTCCCATTAAGTTCCAGTAAAACTGGCAGGCCAGCCGGGCCGTAAGCTAGTGAGAATAGGATTCTCCCGAAAAGACAGAACCTTCTGGGCAAACGCTCACTTTGCTCGTGTTAGTGAAGTTAAATCTCGGAAAACATGCCGACACGGGGACTTGGGCGGAATGGTGAGAAGTTCGTATGACAAAAAAAGAAATATTTTTGGGCGTCGCTTTTCAGGTTTCCCTTGAGAAGAGCCGTATGAGGCCGTAGGCTCACGTACGGTTCGGAAGCCAAGCCTCTGCAGTGATGCTGCGGCTTAGGTTAACCAATACAAAAAAGCGACAGTTTACTCAATTATTGCCTTTAGGTTCCGAATTACCTATAGGAAAGGAGCGTTGTTGTTTGCGAGGTATTGATCAATTACATGGGCCCACTTTTCATTCCATTTGTGGTAATTTAATCATTTATAAACCGTTCTTAAAAAACCCATTCATTTTCGAGCATGATGAATTACTTTGTGCCATAATCGACTTGTTGCCAATTGCTGCGTTCCCGTACCAGAATGAAAAATTTGAAAAAAAATATATATATTTTTTTTCAAATTTTTTCCATGGTGACAGATCATGGAAAAGTCGCGAACATAATAGTTTCCCACTTTGGTTGACCGTCTTCCCAGAAAAAAGATTCTCTTTTTCCAATCGGGAAACGAGCACTACTAAAGTGGCTATACATAGCAATCTTTTTACGGATATATATGCTCTGATTGGAACTGGAAGTTTTGAAACAGGCTGGTATATTACCATAATGAAACTACCTTTTATCTTCTGTATTTGGATAGGTTTTATCCTGACTTCACTAGGAGGTTTGCGTAGTTTTCTACGTCAGTTGGCTTTCCATAGATTAGATTGGAATTAAAAAGAAATATATATATTATATATATATATTTCTTTTTAATATGTATGAAATCAATAACTTATATAAATCTGGAGTAAAAGGATTCGAACCTTTGCTTGTCGGTATCAAAAACCGAAGCCTTTCCACTTGGCTATACTCCAAACATATACCCAGCCGATAGCTTATAATGAAATAACGTAGGGGCATGTTCTCCTACAATATAACATTATTTAATATATACAGTATTATTTAATAAGCGAATCATTTGAATAAACGCATATCATTTTTTCATTTTCTCATTTTTTCGCCAATCAAGTAGCATGACTTCTCTCACAACTTTCGGAAATCGTTTGATCCGCAAGGCGAGAGTACAGATACTATAAAGACCTATTGATTTACAGTTTATAATACTAAATTTCTTCCTAATAGTAGTTAGACTTTTGTTAAATTCTGCTTGCTATAAAGCTGTATATAATTTTGGGTGAAGGCTTGCAGCCCCAAATTTTTAATAAAAAGATTCAAAACATCATAGGAATCTATCTATGAAGAATATAAATCAAGCAATCTGGTTACACTTAAGTTTGATAGGGTCTTACAACGACCTAAGCATTCAAATTACTAAGCCTGCTTTTTCTCAGGCGTCAAGTACAAAAAAATGACCGCGGTGATTAGAGGATAGTGCGATCACTGCGGTCCCTCTCGCACAAGTAGGTTATGACAAATAAGTTATGATTAGAAAACGCATGTCATATTAATATCAAATATATCATGATTTAAATTAAATGAGAGATAATAATGCTAAAGAAATACTTGTTACTGGAGCCTTGTCACTTTCATTGGTAATGATCATAATTTAGGGAAAGATAAGTTGAAAATTCTGGTCAGAGCGTTATGTTTTACGATAGAGGCAAAGTTTAGAGTTAGCTTTAAGTATATTACCTAGAAAAAACTGTGGAATCATTATGTTATTCTATCGTCATCACTTTATTATAATATCATCATACTTTGTATTTTTGCGTGTTGTGGATCGGGCACTTTTATTCTTCTACTTATAGGAAGATAAGGCCGTGGTGGGTCTCCGATCCGAGGCCCAGTGATCGCAGAACTTCAAGTTCCGACTTGTACGGATAGAGGGACTCGAACCCCCACAAACATTATGGTCACCAGAGCCTAAATCTGGCATGTCTACCAATTCCATCATATCCGCCAAAAGTTAATTCAAATTTAATCCGTGGAAACTCTTTTTCCTTCTTCCCCAATTCAATTATCAGAACCTTTTCATGGCCTCAATACTATCTCAGATAATGCCTCAACATCCCATCCCATGGATTGCCAGATTGTTTATCGTCGATCGATAATCACAGTCACATAGACAAAGGCCCTTGTTGTTGAACTATAGAGGTTACACATATTTGGACTCTGTAAGTTATTTGTGTTTCAAAGTTATTTCTTCCGATTTCTCACCGTGAAAATAACTAGATTAGAGTTGCTCATTAATAATCGGTCTATAAGTCATATCTTCTGCGTTGGCGGGTGTGCCTGCGCCAAGATCGGAAAAAAAAATAGGTCAAAGTGGGTCCTTGCTTTCGCGTAGTGAGTGAATCAGCAGTGCAGGTAGTTTATCAGTGCAGGTAGTTTATCTTGTAGTCATTCGACTGGCATACTGACGATTTTATTATGTTATTTTTTCTTTTATTATGTTATTTTTTCATTGTTGTCCCTATCATATTGTGGTTGGGCGCGTTCGGCTGCATGGTTCAGCGTCGCGTTTCAAGCTAATAGATAATAAACCACGCCACTAGGCAATCACTAATGCGTTGTCTTGCTGAATAAAACTCTCCTCAAGCTCTTTCAGGCTATTGCCTCATTTCTCGGCTATCGGGCACAGAGCCAACAGCCAAAACCATTACTTTTCCGCGAATGAATCATCATAAATAATGACTATGTATTTTCTTTTCATAAAGCGAATATCTTGTTTTTTTCTACACTTTTTATATTCTGCAAAATAATTACACAACGTTAAAATCTATAAGAGTTATATGCTTCGGCGAACAAAATAGAAATTTTGTCCCAAAAATGGTTAACTAATTACCCTATTAACGGATGGAGAGGGATTCGAACCCCCGGTATTCTCAATACTTCGATTTTCAAGACCGACTCTTTCAACCGCTCAGACATCCATCCTTACCTTGATAAGATTATCAGCTCAAAGGGAGCAATAACCAACCTAATATTGATCTTCGTAGATGAAGGTTCGGGGAAAGAAGCAGGAGGAAATGAAGAAAAAATTTAGGCGGATATGGATTAAAGGTAAATTATCTGCCTTCCAAGCAGGAGATATGGGTTCGATTCCCGTTATCCGCAATGGCTAAAAAAACAAATTCAACTTCATATGCCTGCATCAAGATTTAAAACTTGTCGTCAAATTTCGGAAAATGTTTGGCAGACCAAAAAACTTACTCAGAAACAAAAAGCCATTATTTTGAAGCTCCGAAAAAGAACAGATGAAAAACAATCTGACTTTTCCAAACAATTACGAACTATACAAAAGTTGTCCCTTTTTTATGGAAAATTACCCATCAAAAAAATGCAAAGGTCTAAAACGCAGACTTATCTAGATAAAAAAAACAGTTTGTTATTCGATATAGAACAAAGATTGGACGTTATTCTGGTTCGTCTTAATTTCTGTTTAACCATCTTTCAAGCAAGACAGCTGATAAGTCATAAAAAAATTTGTGTCAATTACAAAATGGTCAATATTCCTGGTTTTCAAATATCTAACGGTGATCTTATATCTATTCAAGAGAATTTTCTATATTTTATTAGATCGAAAATAAGACAAAATCTTCAGAGTAATCGAATATGTAGAATGAAACCTACTCATTTGGAGGTGAATTATAAAACACTAAAAGCCGTGGTATTATATGAACCTCAACAAATACAATTGCCTTATAGTATAGATCTAGATCTTCTTGATTAAAGCAGGAACGTACATAAATTATTTATTGGCAGCGCGCTGTTGTTGGGCTTTGGCGTCCTCTCTCCATGCATTATCTAGAGAAAGAGAAAGCTGACCAGACAAATCCCTTTCCCCCCGAGGGGGAGAGAGATAATAGATAGATGGTCAAAGCTTGATGCATAACAGCGAGTAAAAAAAAATAGGTTCCCGACCGTGGCCCGGTCTCGCTTAAAGGACTAGTTGCTTCTTATAAACCTGTATAATCAATGCGTAAAAAATGGTCAACTCTATTATACAATAGATAAGTGAACAAGCGACAATTTGACACCAGATATCCGGAGGTGTTAAAAAAGCTGCTATAAAAATTGAAAGAACTATAAAAAAACGACGATTTTTTATGCAGCTTTTCACAAAAATCCCTCTTGATTCTAACAGACAGATCACAAGTACCTGTAGTTGAGAGCATATTGATGAAATGAACAAAATACGAACAGTTAATACAATATAGTCAAAAATCTTAGGTTGTAACTTTATTACAAGCAGATTAGTTGATGTTTTATTCAATTTGTATAAAAAGTGCCAAACATTGGGAACTACCCCGACAAAGATGATGGAAGAGAAAAGGAAAAAGGAAAAAGCACTTAAGCAAAAAAATTTGTTGTATTTTTTTCTTTGTTCTTCATAACAACTGGGAATCAAAAAACACCAAATTTGATGACTTAAAAAAAAAAATAAAAAATAAAAGCATGATATTAGAGAAATAGTAACATACGTGCTCAAGGCCTCCGTTAATCGTGTACAAATAAAACCTGAGTGAGAAACAATAAGAAAGGATTTCGCTGACAAAAAGAACAAATCTTCTGAAAACCAATAACACGTGAACCATGTTAAACTCAGGCAGATAAATATCCAGAAAGAACGAGTTCTAATTTCTGAAACAATACTTTTAAATAAAAAATTCGTCATATTTCTCAATTCCAACTTATTTCAGAAGACTTTCACTTATTCATCATATTTAATTGTGTGCCAAATCTAATAACGACAAGAAAACGTTGGATTGGCTTTTGCTGCGCCCGACAAAGTATGCAATCAATCGTAAAGCCCGACCAATATTCGATTTTATTAGTAGTGCTTAGGGGTTCGCCCCGATCATTCTATCATATTCGAAGGTATTCATTCATCATGATGCAATTACTATGGACTTTTACTAACTAGGTCATATTACGGTCGAGCATTCAGATTTGCTTAGGCAAAGGGCGTAGCATAGAGCATATATAGCCACAGGAATCTCTGGCTAAAGCTTGTAGCAACAAAAAAATATATATATATATATATTTTATTTCAACCTTTTTTGTTTCTCTGAAGAGAGAATGGCATGCGTTGAGGCACGTAGCACGCAAAAATATATATTTTCTCTGCTCGCTATTCTCTTTTTTACACTTTTCTCTCCCCATCGTCTGAATAAAATATTTTTTTTTGCTCTATGTATGATGTAGAACCTTTACGAGAGCTGGTACCCTGTCTACGTCGCGCGCCTGTCATTCGTCATACGAAGATAGCCTCCGGAGTTTACGAATGAATGAAGGTCAGTATTGTACTGCATTCTTAGCTCAGTTGGATAGAGCAACAACCTTCTAAGTTGAAGGTCACAGGTTCAAATCCTGTAGGATGCTCGGAGAAAATGCATAATGAATAGATCGATAATATATAGCAACGGTACACGCATCTATTGATTAATGCAGAACTATTAAAGGCCACATACATACATCACGCGTGGATTGACCAATTCAATTTATAAATAAATAATTTTTTATTTATTTTGGGGGAGAGTGGCCGAGTGGTTAAAAGCGACAGACTGTAAATCTGTTGAAGGTTTTCTACGTAGGTTCGAATCCTGCCTCTCCCATATACTCTGTATCTGAAGAATAGGGACAAAACACTTGTTTTTGTGCTTATCCTTTCATGCAATTAAATAGAGTGGAACTTTCTCAAAAACATATTGAATGCTTTGGTATTCGAGCTCTCTCCGAACCGTACGAGATAGTCGCCTATCATACGGCTCTCCAATTCAACGTTTATTCGGATCTGTTTTCTTGTCAGATCTTGGACTGTTCTTCTGGTGATCGGCCTCCAAGTGGCTTAAGTACCTACCATAAAGCAACTTACTTTTTCGTTCTAGCGATCATGGGAAATTATATTCGGGCTTACAATATGATGGAAGCGCGAAGAAAAGTTACGCAGTATTTCGGTCATCAAGCAGGTTATGCCATGGGATCGTTGGCAGCAGAGGTTACTCTGCAGGTTAGAGCGTATCGAACGAATTTTAGATAGTCGTAGGGCCTTTGATAAGGACGCCAGTAAGCTGGTATTGAAAAACAGTATGATTTTTAGTATATCTCAATAGTGAGTGCCCCATGTTTTGCACGGAGTATCTTTTTCATTCACAGTTTGGTTCCATCAATGGTATTTCTCTCACATTTGCCGGTACTGGTGTCATCGATCCAGGTCCTGCGGCCCTAGTTAAGACAGAAGCCATGATTCATGAGTCCAGGCGCCTATGAGGTTCTGCCGATCCGAATAGGTCCCCTTAGCTTTGCATCAGCTAAGAATCCAGAAGTCCATCAAAAAATGGCAGCCCCCCAATCGCTTTCTTATCTCTATTTCCGGACAAATTCCCTTCGAGATCTGTAGGGGCCTGATCCAAGAACTTGGTCGAATATGGTCTGCTAATATGGTATAGCAGACGTTTAGGCCCCTTCCTTTTCGTTAGCGGCTTTAGCAAAAAAATCTTTCTACTATCGTTCAGGTTGGTACTATGGGCCCTCTGCCGTCCACTTTCGTCTAGCTGGTTGAAGTGGACTTCACCGGTGTTGCCTACAGTTTTTGGCTAATCTGCCGTCTTGCGTCGAGATGTCGTTTAGTCTTTTGTCCCCATTAATTTGGGTAATCTGCTCCCTCGTGCAGGCTCTGCAATGTTTGCAGGGTCTCTTTCACTATTCTGATCTTACCATAATTTATCGATGGCAGACTGAGAGCTTGACAGCGTGCACTTGTGTGCATTACTACAGGGGAGTTCCTTGTGATTAACTGCAGGTCCAGTTTGACCGAAAGAGACTTCGATTTGCCAGAGCAGGGGCTCATCTCATACAATAGCAGGCTAGCGCAGTGGTCGTGGATCGTTTGGGTTAGAGTCATTTGTTTGCTCTGTCTTCAGGCTTTCTTCAAAAAAAAATTGTTCTGCTATGCGCTCTTCGCTGTGCGTTTTACGGGATAGCAGAAGAGCAAGTTGAAAGCATGAGGTCTTCCTTGTTCTTCCTTTCCCAACTACGTCCTTAGAGCATGCTGTGGTTCCCACCCGTTTACACGGTGGTTGGGTAAGCTCTATGCCTGGCACGCGGAATAGGGTCTCACGTGGTTTGCTATATGGCTGCTGCTAGCGCAGGACTGCAAATATTCTCCATATGACCAAACGATAAACCGTAGGCGACGCGAACGGTCGCCCTAAATTCCACTGCAATAGTTCCGCGAATTCGAAAAGTTATGACCAGGATGGCCAGCCCAATAGCGGATTCCGCAGCTGCCACCGTTAAAACAAATAAAGCAAATAATTGACCCATCATATCATCCAAATAAACAGAAAATACCAAAAAGTTCAAATCGACTGCAAGTAACATTAACTCAATTGACATTAACATAATAAGAATATTTTTTCTATTTAAGAAAATCCCCCAAATACCTATAAGAAAAAGAATCATAGAAAATGTTAAATATTTGACTAGATCCATAATAAGAGTCTCTTTTTCGAAAGCCAACTCGGTTTCAGACCAAGCACACGCCGGTTCCTTAGCCAATCAGTACCGCTTTTTTGCCCTTGTATAACAAGGGCAATATGAACCAGAACGAGCACATAGAAAACAATGAAAAGACCAGCATTATTAGTAACCAACCATTTCATTACTTACTAATTTCATCTGTGACACAGCTTCTAGTAGCACCATAAAAAAAAGTATATATATATATATATTTTGCTGCGATCTCCGCGTTTATTTCTACTCTATAGTATTATTTGAATCTTCAAATGATTATAGAGTTTTTTAAAAAACGAAAAACAGAAAAACATATTTGATAATTATCAAACAGAATACTCTGAAAAAAATCAAGATCCAATTCCGTGTTATCTCATGGTGGACATAATCTGTCAGAATCTCTTCGATTCCCACATGGATATGCCAGAATAACAAAATATTTAACAGAATTAAAGTGGAAACATTCGATATAAGAATGCTTGGAATTAGAAAAGCGGCAGTCATTCTTTGAAGAAGCCAATGCCCCAAGGTTTCTCTATGAGCTTTCATTGCTTTTCATCTTTTTTTTACGCCGGCCTTTTCGATCCGGTTCCTTCTTATAGAACCCTATGTAACAATTGTCTGTCATACGACTTCTTTGCTGCTTATCTGGAGAGTATCCTGTCAGCTAAAATATAGTATTGGGACAGGTTGTAGGCCCGTCTTAGTAGTTAATTCTATGAGATAAACTTAGACCCAATTTCGAGGCATCGCTGAGCTAATCGGGAAACAAAAATATATATCCACCATATATCTATATATTTATGTTTTTTTTTCAGGGGTACTGTACCCCGCGCTTAGGAGAAATAGAATCGGATAATATTCGATACGACTAAACGAGCTGCACAGAATAACATAATAATTCCGGAAGTATATACTTTGGATAATTCTAGAAAAAAACCTAGATCCCACAATAAATGACGAATTCCATTACTTATGTGATAGCACAGGACCAATAGAGTGAAATTGATTACGCTCGAAATGAACCAATAGAAATGAAAGGTGAAAGAAAAAGCATATCGATAGAGATAATAAGAAGTAAGGTTAAGATCGCCTATTTTCAAAGAAAGAATACTAAGAAAAACCATGATGGATAGAGTCAAATTTCGGTAGAAAGTAATGATTAACTCCCGCCTACTGAGTGCTCTCCGAACCGTACGAGATAGTTGCCTATCATACGGCTCACCAACTCTCCTTCCCGTTCCGATCCACCTCATAGGAGACGACAGGTTCCATCGATTTCGGCGTGGGATAGCCGCCATTCCTACCCACTGGTCGGATTTCAGTAGCACCGAATGTATCATCATATATAATGTATCAACATCAGGATGTTAATGGGGCGCAACAAAAAATATAAATATATAGAGATATATCTGCCGTTTTGTTTTTTTAAGTCCCGGAGAGTAAAACCTGCCAAACCAAGCAGGTGCATAGACCCCTTGCCTTCTACTAAATCCGAAAGCTTTCCGTTCGCACGGTTCCCTTAGGATCCGGCAGGTACTATGGGTCCTCTGACTTCCAACTCGAACCATGATGTACAGTTGGATCTCGCCGATATCACCTGTGAGCTATAGCGCTTGAGATGCCGTTTAGTTCTCTGTCCCCGAAAAGGCGGGTAATCTGTTTTCATGCGTGAAAATATATCTATTTTTTTTTCGTCCTTACCGTCTTTAGCCGCCAGCAGGCTGAAAACATAATAATATTTGTTCGTGCGATTCCCTACGTGCGTTTCTGCACCAGTTCGCTGTAGTAGGGCAGGCTAACCCGAAAAGAACTGTGATTCTGCTCTATCATCTCACGCTAAATAAAATATATATATATATATATTTTATTTAGCAAGCACCAGCAGACTCGCGGAGGATTCTCGAGCAGGCCAATAAACTAGTCGACAATATCTCCCTTATCGCCGTTTCTGTGGCATGCTCCATTCCTTTCGCCCTCGAAAGTCCTTCGAGTAGTAATGCCTTGGAATCACAAGTGACCTAATGGCCGCCCCTAAAAAAGCTCCTGAGATTCTATGGAAAATAGAAAGAGTGGAAGTAAGCTGTGGCTCATAAATGGTAAGATGCGGTGATAACGGTCGATTGATTTTCATGTTTTTAGTTGACTCTCATTTTGACTCAAGGTGACAGGATTTGAACCTATGACCCTCTGTACCCAAAACAGATGCGCTACCAGACTGCGCTACACCTTGGCTGATGTGAATATTTGATATGTTGTCGTTATTGATCGACATAGGAGAGAATCAAGACTAATCAAAGTAGATTTTTCACGCCATCATCTCGTTCAGTTTTTAAAATATTTTTTTGTTCTTGGTGGACGTTTAGTTTTTCAGTTTTTACGAGTGTCTTAGCCTCTTCATGTCTGTTTGAGGCCAGAATCATTGCCCACCTTATTTATAATGCAATTACATGTAATTGCATTATAAATAAGGTGGGCATTCAATTATTAATTTTCAGTTATATCATTAATTAAGTAATTTTATTTATCTATGAATAATCATAGATAAATAAGACGGCTCAGACTTATTCTTATTGAAACCGAGGAAAATAAAAGTCACACGAAACCGAAACGAGGCTTTCTTACGTCATTGCTTTGTCTCACTGTGAACAACTTAGATTCATTGCAATATTATTGACCAGGATACGACAAAAAAGGAAATTTAACAGTTCGGATCGAACGTGACGAAGCGAAAGATATGGATAGTAAATCTTAGTATGATGATGATTTCGTTAGTGATACGCAGAGGTTTTCTATTGGAATTTTGATAGGTTCAAAACCTACTTCTGTGTAAAAATTAATACTCAAAAAAAAGAGTTTGATCCTGGCTCAGAATGAACGCTAGCGATATGCTTAACACATGCAAGTTGAACGTTGTTCTCAGATTAAGATGGAACAGAGTAGCGAACGGGTGCGTAACACGTAGGAATCTGCCAAACAGTTTGGGCCAAATCCTGAATGAATAAAAGCTAAAGAGCGCTGTTTGATGAGCCCACGTAGTATTAGGTAGTTGGTCAGGTAAAAGCTGACCAAGCCTACGATGCTTAGCTGGTCTTTTCGGATGATCAGCCACACTGGGACTGAGACACGGCCCAGACTCCTACGGGAGGCAGCAGTGGGGAATCTTGGACAATGGGCGAAAGCCTGATCCGGCAATATGGCGTGAGCGAAGAAGGGCAACGCAGCTCGTAAAGCTCTTTCATCGAGTGTGCGATTATGACAAGACTCGAATAAGAAGCCCCGGCTAACTCCGTGCCAGCAGCCGCGGTAAGACGGGGGGGGCTAGTGTTATTCGGAATGACTAGGCGTAAAGGGCGCGTAGGCGGTGAATTCGGTTGAAAGTGAAAGTCGCCAGCTCAACTGGCGGAATGCTTTCAACATCAATTCACTTGAGTAAGATAGAGGATAGTGGAATTTCGTGTGTAGAGATAAAATTCACAGATATACGAAGGAACACCAAAAGCGAAGGCAGCTTTCTGGGTCTCTACTGACGCTGAGGTGCGAAAGCATAGGGAGCGAACAGGATTAGATAAATCCGACCGGGCTCCAAATAAAATACGGTCAAAGGTGTCCCCTCCGACCGCGAGGCCGGAGTGTGCATCCAGCTATTTCGGGGAAATTTTGACGCGAATGTACCATTCAACATAAGACAATCCCGAGGGAAGTGCTTTGATCTCGGATCAAAGCACCCCGTAGAGACTATGAAGAGAGGGAGATAGAAGATATGAAAAAAAGTGAGCAAGGGCTGGCTATTAAGGCTAACAGAGCATCAAAGCTGAAAAAGCAAGACTTTTTTTGAGCTTTGCTCAAGCTATTAACCTGCACTTGAAAACATTCAAGCAAATATTTTTGTCGGATTTAATGAAATCAACTATTTTATAACTCCTGAGAAATGCCAAGATTCTCCGGTTCGTCATAGCCAGATGAAAGAAATTTGAGGCTCACTGTCTTAGCACCAAATTCCGTGCGGGGGCAAGCTGCCGATGGCTCTAGCCAGACTAAGCAGTTACTGATGATTTTGACAAAAAAAAATATGTCAAGTTTTTTAGTTCGGGATTTAGACACTTTTCGTAAGGCCCAAAAATCGCACGTACAGCCAAAAGTCTTACTTATCGCTTTTGTCTCGGTATCGAGGAACTTAAGAGACTGTGTCGAATGATCTTACCACACATATTTTATTTCTGTGGCGAGCATGCTCAAGAAAGTCTTATTTTTGGTTTACAAAGATTCTGAAATTCAACAACGCTGGATCTCTAAGCTCCACTTCAGGTGTATTGACAAATAAATAGTTAGCAATAAGAGAAGAAAGCAACTACAAAGATTGGAGTTCAGAGAATGATATAGTCCATTTTTAAAGATAGTCATCACTACGTGATCGTGATGAGATTTATTTTCCATTATGACCTCGAGAAACAGGGCTCAATGCTGGCGAAAAACTATTTTTAATATGACCCTGGTAGTCTATGCCGTAAACAATGAGTGTTCGTCCTTGGTCCGCGCTGTATGTAAAACGGCTGATCAGGGGCCCAGCTAACGCGTTAAACACTCCGCCTGGGGAGTACGGCCGCAAGGCTGAAACTCAAAGGAATTGACGGGGGCCTGCACAAGCGGTGGAGCATGTGGTTTAATTCGATACAACGCGCAAAACCTTACCAGCCCTTGACATATGAATAAGTTTGCTTGTCCTTAATGGGATGGTACGAAAATTTATACAGGTGCTGCATGGCTGTCGTCAGCTCGTGTCGTGAGATGTTGGGTTAAGTCCTATAACGAGCGCAACCCTCGTTTTGTGTTGCTAAGACATGCGTTTTGGGGTCATAATTGAGTACTCGGAACTGACGAGAACCACGCAAAAAGGATATCGCGCCGTATTACACCACATAGTTGGGTATTTTTACGAGCACAGCTCTCATAATAGCGTGGCACACATAACAATGTGGCACCCAGTCTTTGTAAAGATAATTGACAATCTATGCCATGTACTGCACTCACAAGAAACTGCCAGTGATATACTGGAGGAAGGTGGGGATGACGTCAAGTCCGCATGGCCCTTATGGGCTGGGCCACACACGTGCTACAATGGCAATTACAATAGGAAGCAAGGCTTTAAGGCGGAGCGAATCCAGAAAGATGGCCTCAGTTCGGATTGTTCTCTGCAACTCGAGAACATGAAGTTGGAATCGCTAGTAATCGCGGATCAGCATGCCGCGGTGAATATGTACTCAGGCCCTGTACACACCGCCCGTCACACCATGGGAATTGGCTTCGCCCGAAGCATCAGACCAAGGATCACCCATTATTCCAGTGTTCTACACCGTTGTTGAGTATGGTCTACCAGAGTAATTGGTGTTCTAGTGTGGGATACCAAGGTGGGGCCTTTGACTGAGGTGAAGTCGTAACAAGGTAGCCGTAGGGGAACCTGTGGCTGGATCGACTCCTTTCTCAAACGACAAAAAATATGTAGATATGGAAAAAACCATTATTTTTTGTCGTTTGCTTATGTTTGATAGTAACACGAAAAAGAAAAAAAATATTTACTTTTGTAAATATGCTTTGTGCTCTTCATTGTCTGGATCATGGTCGATGATCCACAGTACTTTCATGTCTTTCCAATCACGCATGGTAATGCCCGTACTATTACATAATAAGGCTTCAATCACAATTATGAATATAACCAAGGCACGAGGCGCTTTAATGATCTATTCCGTTCGAACTCTATACATAGTTACTTCTATCCTTAATCTATCGGGTCGCATGACACGAATTATCATCCGACAGCCAGTAAGCGGCAGATTAGTAGAACAGCGGAATAATAATTCGTATGTCGGAATAGTTTAGTCGGTTAGAACAGCGGGATCATAATTCGCATACGGGGGTTCAAATCCCTCTTCCGATAGGAAGTTTCTGATAGGAATTGAACCTACGGCACAGCGAGAGGCCACGGTGAAAAAAAGATTTACGATGAACTATAGATGCAACATAATGAATATTGTCTCGACAAAACGATCGATCATATACAGTACACCTTTAGTTTGGATTATAAACCTTGTTCACCAACTACATAAACAAGAGTTGCTATACTCTCATTTTATGTCGACAGAGTTTAATTAGTTATCGCTGGAGAGCACTTGTGTAGTCTGCCTCATTGAACGCGGGAAATCTACGACTGGGCAAGTGCACTCTTTCCTCTATTCATTAATCGCCACACGCTTCCGGGCACTATGTTAAGACGTGAAAACACCCGATCCCATTCCGACTTCGAAATGTGAAATCGTCTTACGCTATATGTACTGATTTATCAATTTCGGGAGACATGGTCCAAGCCCGGACAACGTCCAATTTAGATTATCACGAAAAAACGCTACTAAAATACTAAGTAGCATAGACCTGCTAAACAACTATATTGAAAATGAAAAACAACCCATGCTTTTTCTTCATCGTAGTATATAGTTCATCGATCTCCCGTTGCCAGGACATTGGAGCAAGTACAGAATTAAAGACGATCTATGAAGCGGGTGTGCGACATCATCATATATTGATAACGTTGAAAGAGATTTCATTGATCATGTGTAATGAAGTGGGCCATGAAGTATTTATAATCCGGACAAAGCATCTGTCGCAAAAACGGCTGAGTAACCCGCTTCGTTAGCTCTACGCCTTTGCTTGCAGCAATAAAGTTCCGCGAGGAACGCAGTGATAAAAATTAATCGACGGCCCATTAAAGCTGTCAAATATTGCTATGCAATACTGGATTCCGACGGATGAACTATCACAGGTAAATCTTGCAATAAAGAAATTACATATTTCTAATAAAACACTATACGGAGGCAAGCATATAACCGCCACGCGAGAAAAGTATTCTGCAGCGCCAAAGCCTTTATTATGATTATATCGCGGGATAGAGTAATTGGTAACTCGTCAGGCTCATAATCTGAATGTTGTAGGTTCGAATCTTACTCCCGCCAAATGTTATAAGTCGTGTTTGTTAAACAGCAGGATGTATAAAGTAGTGCATCTATCACTTGGTCGTTTCCGCGCGCCCTTGATCTTAGAAAATGTTGAAAATCGAACGATAAGGCGAATACTCGTTTATTGGGTCTGGGCGAAAGGAAACCCGGCTCTGTTTGTAATGTGAACGATGCAATATGTAAATATAAGGGACGTATTATATTGAGCATCTGGAATAATAATTTACGGGATAATTAACAGAAAGGGTGCATCGGTCAAGTTATTTTAGTGGCCTGAATTTTCCCATATGCCTTTCAGGTTTCTTTATCTCCATCTTCTTTGCAAAAACGTATAAACCCTTTGACTCTGAGTCACCCAATGACCTGACCAAGAAGGCATGCCCGCCATTCTGAAATATGAATAGACGCCTCATTGGCGAATATTTTGATAGTGACTAGTGAAGTAGGTGTAATTCCTACTATGTTCAAAATAATGCATCGGATGAATGCC